TTTTCAATTATTCAACCATTTCATTTTACCAAGTTCAACGTTAGTCAGATTAGTCAACATTTATATGTTTCGATGCAACAACAAGATGTTATTTGTAACAAGTAGTTTTGTTGGTTGGTTAATTGGTCACATTTTCTTCATGAAATGGGTTGGATTGGTATTATTCTGGATACGGCAAAATCATTCTATTAGATCGAATGTACTTATTCGATCTAATAAGTACCTTGTGTCAGAATTGAGAAATTCTATGGCTCGAATCTTTACTATTCTCTTATTTATCACCTGTGTCTACTATTTAGGCAGAATACCGTCGCCTATTGTCACTAAGAAACTGAAAGAAACCTCAAAAACGGAAGAAAGGGGGGAAAGTGAGGAAGAAACAGATGTAGAAATAGAAAAAACTTCCGAAACGAAGGGGACTAAACAGGAACAAGAGGGATCCACCGAAGAAGACCCTTCCCTTTGTTCAGAAGAAAGGGAGGATCCGAAAAAACTACATGAAAAAAAAAAGAGGCAAGAAAATTGGAAGTTAGAAATACTTAAAGAGAAAGAAGATAAAGATCTCTTCTGGTTTGAAAAACCTCTTGTGAATCTTCTTTTCGACTATAAACGATGTAATCGTCCATTGAGATATATAAAAAATTTCTTTCAAAATGCTATAAGAAATGAAATGTCACAATATTTTTTTCACGCATGTCCAGTTGATGGAAAACAAATAATATCTTTTACATATCCACCCAGTTTGTCGATTTTTTTGCAAATGATGCAAAGAAAGATGTCTTTGTGTACAACAGAAAAACTATCCCCGGAAGATCTGTATAATCATTGGGTTTATACCAATGAACAAAAAAGATACAGCTTGAGAAATGAATTCATAAATCGAATAGAAGTTCTAAACAAGGGATCTCTTACTATGGATGTGCTTGAAAAAAGGACCAGATTGTACAATGAAATGAAACTACAAGAATGCTTGCCTAGAATGTATGATCCTTTTTTAAACGGACCATATCGTGGAACAATCAAAAAAGTGTATTCACACTCAATGAGTGATGTCTCAATCACTTCGACAAATAGATATAGTAATAGTAAATTAATAAAAAAGTTGATACATAAGATAAAGATACAAAGAGATAAGAAGAGATTCGCCCTCCTCCCACATATTTGATCCCTTCTCCTACAAAGAAACTTGCAACACCAACGCCATTGGTAATTCCGTCAATTACTCGCCTATCCAAAAAATGAGTTACTTCAGCTAATCCCCTTATACTTTTAGTTAAACATGTTGCATAAAAAACATCGATGTAACCACGATTATATGACCAATTGTACATCACATTTATTATTCGGTCCAAGAAAATTCTCTTAGAGCTTATTTTTTTAACAAATGAATTGATTAAGTCCAAACTCTGAAAAGATGAATAAACAGACCCATATAAAATAGACGCCATGAATATTCCAAAAGAGGCTATACTGACTGAATAAATTGCATTTGTCACAAATTCATACCAATCCACAGAATAGTCCGAATTGTTATGTAAAAGGTTTATTGATGGAATTAGCCATTTCGATAATATATCAAAACCCATTTTTCCTTGATCGAAAGGAATTCCTATAGATCCAACGAACAAGGTAAATAGGACCAATACAAGTAGAGGCAGTAGCATAGTATTGTCCGATTCATGGGGATACATTGAAGTGTCTTTATTTTCAAAAGAAATACTAAAGGATCGTATGAGATTTCTTACATTCTCATCCATTTTGGATGTCTTCTTCGAAAAAAAGGAAACCTTTTCATTATTATTCATTGTTGATAAAAAAAAATTTCTGTTAACTGGTTTGGTTCCTTCTTTCCCCCATATGGATATTGAATAGAATGGGCTATTTTTAGTGCCACTGTAATTTTGAAAATGAACGTGTAAATGACCATCAAAAGTAAGTAAATACATCCGAAACATATAAAATGCGGTTAAACCTGCTGAGAAACAAGCTATTATCGCGAAAATCGGTGAATACAACCAACTATCATTAAGAATCTCATCTTTAGACCAAAAACAAGCAAGAGGTGGAATTCCACAAAGAGAAAGTGTACCCAATAAAAAAGTATTTTTTGTAATTGGCACATATTTTGTTAAACCACCCATAAGAACCATGTTCTGACTTTTATCTGGAGAATATCCAATAATGGGTTCCATTGAATGAATAATTGATCCGGATCCTAAAAACAATAATGCTTTCGAATAAGCATGAGTGATCAAATGGAATAAAGCAGCTCGATAAGAGCCTATCCCCGGGGCTAACATAATATAACCCAATTGAGACATTGTAGAATAGGCTAAACTTCTCTTAATGTCTCTTTGAGCAAGAGCTAAAGTAGCCCCTAATAGTACCGTTATTACACCTATCAAAGAAATGAGATTCATTATGTAAGGTATGACTGTGAAAAGCGGAAGAAGCCGGGCGACAAGAAAAATTCCTGCTGCTACCATAGTAGCAGCATGGATAAGAGCCGAAATGGGAGTAGGCCCCTCCATGGCATCAGGTAACCATACATGAAGGGGAAATTGTGCGGATTTTGCAACTGCACCGATGAATAATAGGGAGGCACACAGAGTAGCAAATAAGGAGTTGACCCCATTATTATGGATCAGGTTATTGAAGATTTCGAACAAATCCCGAAATTCGAAACTCCCTGTTATCCAATAAAAACCTAAGATTCCTAATAATAACCCAAAATCCCCTACACGATTAGTTACAAACGCCTTTTGACAAGCATTTGCGGCAGTCGGTCGTGTGAACCAAAAACCTATTAATAAATACGAACACATTCCCACTAGTTCCCAAAAAATATGAATTTGTATCAAATTGGAACTAGTAACTAATCCTAACATGGAAGTATTGGAAAAACTCATATAAGCAAAAAATCTCAAATATCCTTGATCATAAGACATATAATTGTCACTATAAATAAGAACCATGATTCCAACAGTAGTGATTAGCATTGACATAATAGAAGTAAGTGGGTCAATCAAGTGGCCGAACTCTAAAGAAAGATCATTATTAATGGTCCAAGACCATAGATGTTGATAGATAGAACTACCATTTATCTGTTGAATAGACAGATCGGACGAAAAAACCATAACTATACTTAGCAATGAAACACTAGGAAAAGTCCACATACGACGAAGATTTTTTGTTGCGGTCGGAACAAACAGAAGTCCCAACCCTATTGACATAGTAACTGGAAGTGGAGCGAAAGGTATGATCCATGCATATTGATATGTATGTTCCATAAGAAAATCAAACTTTCTTTTTTTTTGATTCTTATTAATTGTTTCCGATTCACCAGCCCTTATTTCTTTCGGAAAGAGCAATAATCAAATAAATATAAATAAAAAAAAAAAAGCCTTTGAAAATCACATCGTTTTTTCTTTTTTCTTCTATTTCACCCCCTCTCTCGCCCCTAGTGATATCATAATACTCGCCTATTTGTATCTATATTTTTCTATGTTATAATGTAAGCATAAGTATCAGATATGGAATAAGTATAGATAATGACTAGAAAGAACGATCCATTTTGAACAATAAACGTCTTTCACATCTAGCTCGAAAAACGAGCGATCCCCTTATTTTGAAATGGCGGTTCCAAAGAAACGTACTTCTCTGCGAAAAAAACGTATTCGTAGAAGTATTTGGAAGGAAAGGGGATATCCGGTCACGGCAAAAGCTTTATCTTTAGCTAAATCTATTTCTACTGGGCATTCAAAAAGTTTTTTTGTGCGAGAAACAGGTAATAAACCCTTTGTCTGAATCGACATGACTCGATGAATTGGATGATTTATAAGATGAAGAATTCACATTAACTAATGTTTTGATGTTTTGAACTCATCAATATGAGATAGAAATAGCTGTTTTAGACACAAAATACAAGGTTTCGCCTTTCATTCATTATAGTGGATTTTTATAATTCGCGAGATGGGGATTATAAACTTCCCCATCGATTCACTTTTCACAATAACAAAACTCTTATTTTTTTTTTTTTTCTTAGGAAAGGGTTGGTTTATTGGATTATGTATCTCCAATAGTTATACATCATTAATATTTTTGGAAGATCTTAAAAAAGTATGAACGAGATTAGAACCCCCTTTTTGTTCCATAGCAAGGCAGAGATAAGATCTATAGTAAAAATCAATGTATCATTGAAACTAATTGATTAAAATATACATTTAAAATTTTGAATTTGTAGCTCTCTGAATCACTAGATATCCACATGGACTCCCTCTTGTTTCGAACAGATCAACAAAAAAAAACAAACGATATATCTAGATCTAATATATTAAGTTTATTTTATCTATTAGTATTTTATTTCTAATCTATATAATATATATATATAAAGAGATCTTATAAGTTTAAATTGGATTTTCTAATTTAAAGTACATACAGTAGAATTCATTACGATAAAGATTGAAACTCTTTTGTTATATGCCCAGCTCAATACCTAATTGTTTTGGTAAATCCTCACACGAATTATGTTATGTATACAATGAAGACCCCAATCATTAATATATCTTTGATACCAAACTATCAAAATATTTATAGAAATCCTTTAGGTGTAGTAATGAAGTTGTGATACATACAAAATATTGTTTTCTTTTGTTCATTGAAAAAATGAATCTTTTTTATTTCGGATCTATCAAATCAGATAAATGAGAAATGATTCGTCGAAATAGCGAGAAAAAATTCTGAGTTCTGTACCTGGACTGAGGGCATAACAACCGTCTAGTTCCAACTGTTCTAGAAGAACTTATAATACGGAAAAGCCCACTCTTTAAAATGACTGTCTACCAGGATACTAAGGATTATTGAACGTTTAAATATTTATTTGAACGGGTCTTGATTCATCGATTCTAACGTTTCCTAAAATCGATTGCATTAAATCCTTCAATCTCGACGATTGAACATCGTATGGGCTATGATTATTTCGATCAAGCCGCCGTGGTGAA